TTATTTCAATTTTCATTTTAATTAAATTTTTCAATTTATTAAAATGAAAACCAAGAACTAAGAATTTATGTTGGATCGGCACTAGATATATAATTGACATATATACAAAAGAGTGTAGGCGGACGAATAAATTAAAAAAGAAGTATAAAGATTCCAGGTTTATTCAATTAATATCAATCAATATAAGTATTAATATTAAGTATAAAGTAAAAAAAGCAAGCTTAACCCTTTGCTTTTTTATTTGTTCATCGAATTCCAATGAAAAATAAAAAACACCCATTGACATGACAATAATATCAAAAATTTAAGACCAAATTGTTTATTCTCTCGATATTTTTCTCATCTATTACATCAATAAAACCAATAAAATAGATTTTTATCGTTATAAAAGACGACATTCTATAAGTAGAAAAAATAAATTAAATATGATATAAATTGAAAAGGGGAAAAAAAAGCAAAGAAAAGATTATACAAAAATCTATACAAATCATCCATACCTTACCTTCTTTAATTTATATATATTTATATTTCATTAATTTAATTTTGTTTGGTGATTAAGGCGAAGTTCTATAAAAACCCCCGCCTTCTTTGAAATATCATAAACAGTTCCTGTAGGCTGAGCGCCTTTTTCAAGAAAATATAGAATAACAGGAACGTTTAAATAAGTTTGATTCTTTATCGGATCATAAAAACCCACTTTCCGAAGAGCTCTTCCTTCTCTTCGGGATCGAACATCAATTGCAACGATTCGATAAATGGCTCATTGGGATAGATGTAGAGAAACCCCCCCGAGAAACGTATAAGAAGTTTTCTCCTCGTACGGCTCAAGAAAATTCAAGTTATGTTTATATACAAAATTAGAATGGCAAATAGATCCATAAAATCATCAAATCAATTAGACCAAGAATTCTCTTTCTTTATTATATGATTTAAATACTTGTTTCTTACTCTTTCCCCAACAAAAAAGGATTCTCATATTTGTAATTTGCACTCTCATAACTCAAGTTGTATAACTCGCAAAGAAAACCTTTTAAGTATTTCATTTATTGATTATTGAGCGGTCTCTAATCCCTTTTTTATCTGTCTCCTTTCGAATCTATTTTGATTTAATCTAGTTCTAGTTGTTAAGACAATTGAAAACGGTATTTCCTTGTTCTAGGATCCTTTATCTTTGCCTTGAATCATTAGGTTTAGATATTACTTCGGTGATAGTTAATCGTTTCAAAATGGCAGCAACACACCATTTTTTGTGATTTCTTTCTATCAAACAATCATATGAATGGTTGATTCTTGTGTAATCCACTTTTGATTTGAGCGAAAGGATTTTACCAATTCCAAAAGATTTTACTTTTGAATTTGAAACTTACTTGAATTTGATCCTTTAGATTTCTATATCAAAAATAGACTTACAAAGTTGTCTCAATTTATTAATTGATACTAACCCTAGATTCTTGCCTCCGAAAAACGAATCAATACGTTCTGCTCGAGCTCCATCATGTATGATACGGTTTATATTACAACCCCCCCCCAAAAAAAATGAGAGTTCTAGTGAACAGAACAAACGATGTCGAGCCAAAAGCACTTTCATTCCTAATATAATAATAAAAAGTGGTGGATGTAAGAATCCACAGTGGATCGTATCCTTCAAGTCGCACGTTGCCTTCTACCACATCGTTTTAAACGAAGTTTTACCATAACATTCCTTTAGTTTGGAACCAGTATGTAATTAATTCCATTATGGAATTATGAATAGTCATTGGTTCGATCAATACCTAGTAATCTATACTTTATTTTTTTTCCTTCTATATGAAATAGAGTTTCTGAAGAAGTCTAAGCATTAACCCCAGAAACATATATTTATAAATATTAAAATATATAAATCTATAATATTTTAAAATATTATAAATACTAATTATAAATAAAAATAACACGAATAAAATTCAAACAAATAAATAAGTTCTCTTTGAATCTGGATCTTCAAGTAACCTGATAGGATAAATTCACCAATTTCACACTTCTTCGAGTACTAAGAACTCCTAAGAAATCATCAATTTAATCTAATTGATTGAAAATTTTCTGACCTCCATATCATTATTTGAATAAGATTTTATAGTTTATAGTTTATAGTAAGACCACATTGCATTTTATCATCATACGAGAAAGATAAATCCAGATTTGTATTAAATCATCAATGATTAAAAAAATCCAATTTCTTTTTTTAATGAAATAGTGGATAAAGAATGATGTAAAAGAAGATTTAGGTTGCTATATATNNCAATTTTATAGCTTCAAAAAAGTAACCTTTATTCTGATATAATATATATATATTATATATATCAAATATTCTATGATTCATATGGGTTAAGTATATGATATTATTATACTGTTTTGGATATGTGGACGGATATGCTCTGGGACGGAAGGATTCGAACCTCCGAATAACGGGACCAAAACCCGTTGCCTTACCACTTGGCCACGCCCCATTTACATTTATACTTGACACTAATATTGTTATTGGTTGTTCGTCAACTTCAGTCTAAATATCTTAAATATCTATAAAATAAATTAGATTCTTGATAGAATTGTGCTATGTGTAGATATAGAATTAAACTGATGAATTTATTGATCATTACATCTAATTCAATTAAGATATTGTATGAAAGTATGATTTATTCTATTCACTTTTGATTTGAGAGTTGAAGTTGAAGGAGTTTTGATTGGACGAGTTCAAATCAAAGAAGTTCTTTTGGTCTATCTAATTTATTTTTATTAATTTTCCCTTCTATCAATAACTCAACTTATTAATAACTCAATCAAAATAAATACAATTATCCTCAAGAACAAAATGGTTTTTATGCTTAATATATTTAGTTTGATCTGTATCTGTCTTAATTCTGTCCTTTATTCAAGTAGTTTTTTCGTCGCCAAATTGCCTGAGGCCTATGCTTTTTTCAATCCAATCGTAGATGTTATGCCAGTAATACCTGTGCTATTTTTTCTCTTAGCTTTTGTTTGGCAAGCTGCTGTAAGTTTTCGATGAGATTTTTAATACTGTCCTAGACAAATTGCTGATTTATTCGAAAAAAAAAATTTACCAATTGATAAGATCAGATAAGTCTTAAAGTATCTGTGAAACCTCGAGTCAAATATTGAAATTCTGGTATAACCATAATAAATCGGGATCACCACGTTTCACTTCCTTATTCTGACTTTTTCCATTGCAAAACCTCTTGGAGTCTTACACAATTTGTGGGTATGAAAGAATATTTTTGGTAATGAAAAAATACACTTTATTTATATGAAAAAAAGAATATTATAAATGAATCTTTTGAAAATTCTTTTATATTTCTCATCTCAAATCAAAAGAACTTTAGTTTATTTATTGGTGTCAAAATAAAAATAGAAACATACATACTAGGATATGCGGTATAAAATACAAATATACAAATAGAGAATCTATTCTCTTTTTTCCTAAAAAAATAATTCTTGGAGATTGTGTAATGCTTACTCTAAAACTATTTGTTTACACGATAGTAATATTCTTTGTCTCTCTATTCATCTTCGGATTTCTATCTAATGATCCGGGACGTAATCCTGGACGTGAAGAATAAAAATAAATAAGGTTTTTTTTTTTACTCGATTTTGAAATGTTCTGAAATGTTCTTAATAGGATTTTAGCTACTTCACATTTTTAACTATATAATTTTAACTATTATAAATATAAAATAACTAAAAAAACTTAAATAAAGAACTAACTCACGAAAAATTTGAAAGGAAACAAAAAGTTATCGACGAAAACGGAAAGAGAGGGATTCGAACCCTCGGTACGAAAAACTCGTACAACGGATTAGCAATCCGACGCTTTAGTCCACTCAGCCATCTTTCCCCCAATTGAAAAAGGATAATTATTATGTTACATAAGCAAAATTAGGGCTTGAAAAAGGCCCCTTTCTTTTTCTTTAGTTTATTTATAGTTTTTCAACTAATATAATATTTAAAACTAAATAATAATAAATAAAATACAAAGGATCCCTCTTTGATTTTGTCCAAAGAAACCTTTTCTTTACACGGCTTGGCCTGGTCAGTACCTAGCTGGGCCGGGCCTCTTTTGTTCCAAGGAATCAAATTAAAATGATTTATTTAATTTTAATTTGAAAACACAAATTCTTATTATTGATATTGAAACAATCATAATAAGGACTATTTCGGTTCCTTTGCTATTTTGATATATAATCAAAATGTCAGTTCCTATCTTAATTTCTTAGCTTTATCTTTTATTTACTTTTTTTTCAGTAAAAAAATCAGTTAAAGTAAACAAATGTAAATAAAAAAAAATAAGATAAGAAAACAAATGAACTATGAATTTTTGAACAATGCATTTTTATGTTACGGCTTAAATAGTTTTGTCAACCCATATCCGTCAAAAAACTCCAGCAAAAGACTTGGTATTTAGTTATTTAAATGAGTTCTCTTTTCCTAATCTCTTAAGTCCTCGGGTTAACGCTCTAATTTGCATGATTCTTTTTTGATCCTATACTTTTGATTACGACCAAGTTTCTTGTTCGACAAAAAGTCGATTTATATACAATAATCGGATTGTAGCGGGTATAGTTTAGTGGTAAAAGTGTGATTCGTTCTGTTAATCCCTTAACTGTTAAGGGGTCCCTCGGTTTGATTAATAACCCATTCCGATCAAAACAAAAACTTTATCTCGTAAAAAGGATTTAAGCCTTTACCTTTCAATGAAAAATTCGAGGAAGAATATACATTCTCGTGATTTGTATCCAAGAGTCAATTATAAATTGAAAAATTGGATATTGGATTATGAAATTACGAAACATAATTTTTTTTAATTGGATCAATACTTCCAATTGAATGAGTATGAGTAAGGAATCCATGGATAAAGAAAGAAAGTTTATTTATAATCGTAACTAAATCTTCAATTTGAATCTTTTGTATAGGGAAAATTGAAGCAAAATAGCTATTAAACAATGACTTTA